ACAGAAACAAATAAATTTCGCGGTCGAACTACCGAAATAGAATGGGCTAAAAAAAATCCGAGAACTAAAAGTTTCACTTTTTGTATTGAAAAGCGAGGCTTCGTGGTTCTTGTGAATCTAATTCAGTGAAATTCCATCCAGTAAAACGGACGAATTATAAATCTCCAAAATAATAGATAAGAATATCGCAAATAAAGCCATTGCGACACCCATCAAAGGAGTCGTTCCCCATCCAGGAGCTACCTTACCATATTCCGAATTCAATGGTTTCAAAAAATCCCCTACAACAGTTCGTCTTGGACCAGATCTAGAACTACCCTCAACGGTTTGTGTAGCCATAAATCTTATTTTGTATTCAGTGAGATCTGTTGACTTTGTATATCATTCCGCTGTAAATAAACGATCTTATCATAGATCCATTGTGATCTTGAAATTATATAATAATGGAAACAGCAACCTTAGTCGCCATCTCTATATCTGGTTTACTTGTAAGTTTTACTGGGTACGCCTTATATACTGCCTTTGGGCAACCCTCTCAACAATTAAGAGATCCATTCGAGGAACACGGGGACTAATTGAAGTAATGAGCCTCCCAATATTGGGGGGCTCATTACTTCAATTGAGATAATGAAAAATCATTTCATTTTTTAGTTTGAATTTTAGGCGGTTCTCGAAAAAAAATAGCGAAAAAAATTATCCCTAGAGTAGATACTAAGAGGAATGTATAAACCAATGCTTCCATAAACTCGATCGTGGTTTACAATTATAGCTTTCGTACCTGTTTATTTGGAATCATCTCCCGAATAAAATAAAGAAAGAACAAGAATCAAAGAAAAGGCAGCGATTTTAATCAAGATTTTTCCAGCAGCCTATGTCAAATCACAAATAGAAAATAGAAGCGAAAAATAACAAAACAATCTTGCATCAGACTACTTGTCTTCTTGTAGTTGGATCTCCAAGTTTTTGGAATGCTCCAAATTCCACTTGAGCATCCAAATCTGGATCAATACCGGCAAAAACATCTCGGAACAGGGTTCTAGCACCATGCCAAATGTGTCCGAAGAAGAAAAGCAAAGCAAACGAAGCATGCCCAAAAGTAAACCAACCCCTTGGACTGCTACGAAAAACCCCGTCGGATTTCAAAGTAGCACGATCTAATTCAAAAATTTCACCCAATTGAGCACGTCTAGCATATTTTTTCACAGTAGCAGGATCACTATAACTCACTCCATTAAGTTCGCCGCCATAGAACTCAACAGTTACACCTACTTGTTCGACACTATATTTGGATTCTGCCCTTCTAAAAGGGACATCCGCTCTAACAATTCCGTCTCCGTCTACCAAAACAACCGGAAATGTTTCAAAAAAAGTAGGCATACGACGTACAAAAAGTTCACGCCCTTCTTTATCTCTAAAGATAGGGTGCCCTAACCAACCAACGGCTATTCCATCTCCGTTGTCCATTGAACCCGCTCTGAACAATCCTCCTTTTGCCGGATTGTTGCCAATGTAATCATAAAAAGCTAATTTTTCAGGAATTTTAGACCAAGCTTCTGATAAACTTTGATTTTCGGCTAACCCAGCACTAATCCTTCGATATATTTCTTGCTGGAAGTATCCTTGATCCCATTGATAACGAGTAGGACCAAATAATTCGATGGGGGTAGTTGCTGAACCATACCACATCGTTCCGGCAACAACAAAAGCTGCAAAAAAGACAGCAGCTATACTACTGGAAAGGACGGTTTCAATATTTCCCATACGTAATCCTTTGTATAAACGTTGGGGCGGACGGACACTAAGATGGAATAAGCCCGCTAATATGCCCAATGTCCCTGCTGCAATATGATGAGAGGCTATTCCTCCCGGAACAAAAGGATCAAAACCTTCCACGCCCCACGCCGGATTTACAGGTTGTACCTTGCCAGTTAGTCCATAAGGGTCGGACACCCATATTCCAGGACCATACAATCCTGTTACATGAAATGCGCCAAAGCCAAAGCAAGCCACTCCTGAGAGAAATAAATGAATTCCAAAAATCTTGGGCAAATCCAAAGAAGGTTTTCCTGTGCGCTCATCACAAAAAATTTCTAGATCCCAATATACCCAATGCCAGATAGCTGCCAAGAAGCACAATCCAGAGAACACAATATGTGCTCCGGCCACACCTTCGTAACTCCAAATACCCGGATTTGTTATAGTCCCCCCTGTAATACTCCAACCACCCCATGAATTGGTTATTCCTAAACGAGTCATGAAGGGTATAACAAACATACCTTGTCTCCACATTGGATCAAGAACAGGATCGGAGGGATCAAAAACGGCTAATTCATATAGAGCCATTGAACCGGCCCAACCAGCAACCAGAGCCGTATGCATTATATGAACAGAAAGCAAGCGACCGGGATCATTCAATACGACAGTATGAACACGATACCAAGGCAAACCCATGGAAATACCCCTTTATCAACGAAAAATAGACACTATGTAACTTTATTGCATTGGAATACCTCCCCTTTTCGGTGGATTCTTTCGGAGAAAGGATTAATATTTGTGCTATTCCATTAGTAATTAAGGGAAGAATTCGGCTCAGAAGAAAAAAGAGAAGCAGATCTATTCTATACCCGATAAGTATCAATACGCAATGGGGGTTGATCCTATTTTTTATGAATGAACGCATCCTTATTTGTTCATTATTCAAAGGACCTATTGGTAAGAATTCTCTTTCATTCATTCTGTCTTTCTTTATTTTATGGCCTTATTCTATCTATGTATAAAATATGATAAAGGCCAATATTATTAAGACCGTTATTACGCTTCCACATCAAAGTGAAATATAGTATTTAATTCTTTTTCTTTCCTTTAATGCCTATTGGTGTTCCAAAAGTTCCTTTTCGAAATCCGGGGGACGAAGATGCAATTTGGGTTGACGTATAGTGCGACTTGTCAAATATATTGGGTCATATGGGATTCCCCCGTTCTCTCGCCCGATCGAGATATCCTCTGTTTCGCCCAAAAAAGATTGATTGAATTATCAAAAATTTGTAGCGTGAAGTTTAATGAAGTGCAATTAGAGATCCATTTCATTTTTTTTGGGGGGTATCCAGATTAATATTTTCAATTAGAATGATTTATGGTTGACTTGGTTGGACCGATAAAATGAAGCATCCAGGCTCCGTTTAGAAAAAACCCAATTGGTAATCCCCTATATCATAATCATAAATCCTTTTTATTTTAAAATAAAAAAATAGAAATAAGAGCGATTTCAAACTGTTAATCAATCGAATAATATGAGAAATACGTTGAATATTTGGCGGAAAACATGAAAGAAAAAGGAATTAAAATAAAAAAAAAGTAAAAAAAAAATCATAGCAAAAAGACGTGGTATTGGGTCATTTGTCCTATATGCGCAAATCAAAATCGGGCAGATCTTTACTCGGAGTAGAGCATAAACCTAAAAAGTGGAATAAAAAATTGATAAAACCCATTCAGGAACAAGAAAATGACATCGTGATTTGGATTGAATCCCAATGAAAAAAAAATAGATCAATGAAAAGTTTGTGCGATAAGTTTAGCGAATTTTTTCTATATTATAGGAAAACGGGCCAAAACTCATCTTTCTTTAATTTCATTTTGAATTTCATTTTATTTTAAAAATGTAAGAAAAAGCCCCTTCATTAGAAATTAGAAGTTAGAAAAGGCCCACTAGAAAAACGAAGAATGGCTGGAATCTACACATTGATTTTGTTCGCAATTTTTGTTGAACCGTATGCATCAAAAGGTGCCTGTACGGCTACTAAGGGATACGATTTTATCCTAATCAACCGACTTTATCGAGAAAGATTACTTTTTTTAGGCCAAGAGGTTGATAGCGAGATCTCGAATCAACTTATTGGTCTTATGGTATATCTCAGTATAGAGAATGATAGCAAAGATCTGTATTTGTTTATAAACTCTCCCGGCGGATGGGTAATACCCGGCGTAGCAATTTATGATACTATGCAATTTGTGCAACCAGATGTGCATACAATATGCATGGGATTGGCCGCTTCAATGGGATCTTTTCTCCTGGCTGGAGGAGAAATTACCAAACGTCTAGCATTCCCTCACGCTCGGCGCCAATGAGTTTTTTTTTATTGATTATTTGATGGAAAGAAAAAAGAAGACTATGCCTTCGCCATATGAAATATGAATTAGTAAGTAATAATAGCATGGCACTTCAAATTCGATATGAATTTTTTTTATTCTTTTTTTTTCAAAATATTAGATTAGGTATCGAAAGAGTAGTATGAGAGAAGGGGCATTTCCTATTAGCTGTCGGGGGCCCATCTCAGCGTCACAAACTTTTTTTCTTTTCACACCAGAGGCTATTAACAATATTTATATTATAAAAGAGTACGAAAAAAAAGACTATTTTTTTCTTTCTTTTTTAAAAGAAACTTTGGGATTGCTGAATCACAGACGAAATAAATATATAAAGCAACGGAGCCATCATAGTATTTTTGAACTTTTCCGAAAAAAAAAAAGAAGGGTGGTAATTGGATTATTTATTGATCTGGGTCTAATATACTCTATATTTTCTCTTTTTTTTTTCGATGAAAGAAAAAAAAGAGAATTCCATTGTAAAGCCGTATGCAATGCGCAAAAAATGCCCGTACGGTTGTTCAATTCTCTTTTTTTTTTATTATTATTCTTTAGCTATTCTTCTCGCCTCATTATGTGAGTTAGAAGAACCTTTTATTATGTTATATCATCAGGGTAATGATCCATCAACCTGCTTGTTCTTTTTATGAGGCACAAACGGGAGAATTTGTCCGGGAAGCGGAAGAACTACTGAAACTTCGCGAAAGCCTCACAAGGGTTTATGTACAAAGAACGGGCAAGCCCCTATGGGTTGTATCCGAAGACATGGAAAGAGATGTTTTTATGTCAGCAACAGAAGCCCAAGCTCATGGAATTGTGGATCTTGTAGCGGTTAAATAACAAATAGCAATAGCAACGATTTAACACCAATCCACAATTTAATTAAGATTGATTTAATCCCTCTTATTCTTTTCCTTCTTAACTTAAGCCTAAGGGGTTACTATTTTATTAATCTATTAATATAGAAAAAGAAGAATTCAGAATCATCTGGTTAGGATCGATCTAAACCAGTCTATTATGTATATGATTCAGTATGCCAACTATTAAACAACTTATTAGAAATGCAAGACAGCCAATTAGAAATGTCACGAAATCCCCTGCTCTTGGGGGATGTCCTCAGCGCCGAGGAACATGTACTAGGGTGTATGTGCGACTTGTTCAGATCATGAGCTGAGAAAAAAACAATTTTTTTTTTTCAGTATCAACGATCAATACCAGTGAATAGAATGGGGTTCTTCCGTTCACTATCTAAAAGATCTACCATATCCTTATCCTTCTATTGCGTATGAAATTTATGGTTTCCATTGGCGCAAATCCAATCTTGGACTTTAAGATGAGAAAAAATTCCCCATCGGTAGCAAATGCTTATCCATTAAGCGGGGAAAATCCTATTTAAAAAGCAGAAAGATTATGCTTCGACTCTTGCAAAGAACGGACTAACAGGGTCAGCTACCCAATGAATCCTCATACTTACATACCGTTACTGTATAAGATAGATCTCGTTGTGAAAGATCTATTACTGGAAAATTTATGAGTAGAGCCAAAGAGTGTGAACTGTACAAGTTACCAATTAAATGAAGGAATGCGCGCGCTCCGGTGTATAGAGAGGGCCTCACCGTTTAAGAAGTAACCATAGAAACGATGGAACCCACTATTTATTTCTCCATTTCTATTTATTCCTTTATTTTAGTTAATATGCTTTTTTTGATACCTAGTATCAATACAATTTCTTATTTCAAGGCGAAATGAAACGCCTAGAAAAAAGGAAAAATCGTGGTCGGGACGGTTATAGTAGCAAAAGCCATTGGAATTTTTATTTTATACATTGGAAGAATCCGTTTTGTTATTAATAGAATAGAAAAGAATAACTGAAAGAAAGAATTAGTTATTCATCAAAATTTCTTTTATTCAATGACCAGAATTAAACGGGGATATATAGCTCGGAGACGTCGAAAAAAAATAAGTTTATTTGCATCAAGCTTTCGAGGGGCTCATTCAAGACTTACTCGAACTATTACTCAACAAAGAATAAGAGCTTTGGTTTCGGCTCATCGGGATAGAGATAGGAAAAAAAGAGATTTTCGTCGTTTGTGGATCACTCGAATAAATGCAGTAATTCGCGAAATGGGAGTATCCTATAGTTATAGTAGATTAATACACAATCTGTACAAGAAACAGTTGCTTCTGAATCGTAAAATACTTGCACAAATAGCTATCTCAAATAGGAATTGTCTTTATATGATTTCCAACGAGATTATAAAATAAGGAGGTCCGAAGGAATCCAACGAAATGCTTTAAATGAAATGGGGTTCCCTCGAGAATGAACTCGGGGAAGGTAGAGTAGAAATTAATATGATAAAAAAATTAGGATAAGGTCATCAACACAAGATGAGCGAAGACGCTCAATAAAAAAAGATTTCTTTTTCTTCCCCAACCGGATTCTTTTATTTATTTATTTATTACGACACAACAATTTTGATTATCAGATTTTTTGAATAAAGCATCCGTCTGCATTTGATAATTTTGAATCAATTGAAGGGGTAAGCCTATTTATTTCTGGTTCTAAGAGCAGTAGTTCTAGCGGTCGACTCGCTTCTTTCAAATTGTTTCTCATTATTAAGAAAGGGTAACGAAGATAAAATACGAGCTTGTTTTATAGCAATAGTAATTAATCGTTGTTGTTTTAAGGTCAATCTATTTACTCGCCTAGATAATATTTTTCCTTGTTCACTAATAAATCGACTAATTAAACTCATGTTTCTATAATCAATTCGATCCCCCGATTGGATCGGGGGCAAACGCCTACGAAAAGATCGCTTGGATTTTAGAAAGACCCGCTTGGATTTATCCATGATTTCTTTATTCCTTATTTCTAAAAAGAATCCTATCTCTATTTCTAAAATCTTATTTTGATCGGATAAAATTCAAATTATAGAATTAATATAATAAATAGGATTTGGTTTGTTTATTTTATTATTGTTTAGTTTATTATTTAGTTATTAAATAGATATAATATAAATTTAAATATATGTAATAATATTAATAATATAGAATATTATATAAATAAAATATGCATATAAAGAAAATTATGATATATGTAACTAATTATAATTATATACTTAATATATTATATACCTAATGTAATATTTTCATATTCTCGAGAAGGGGTAACATACGAGCACTTGATTCGATTTATTTCTTTATCTCCCCGTGAATTGTATGTTTGTAACAATAGCGACAGAATTTCTTCAATTCCAGTCGACTAGGCGTGTTGTGTCGATTTTTTTGAGTAATATACCTGGAAATGCCCGTTGATTGCTTATTAACGCCGTTTCGAACACAACTGGTACATTCCAAAATAATCGTTACTCGGACATCTTTACTCTTGGCCATGAACCTCCTTTGAGTTTTTAATTCACCCAACTTTTTTATTTTCCGATCAAAAGCGAAGAAGAAAGGAATAAAAAAAAAAATAAATAAAAGTTGCTAACTCAAAACCAAATTCTGAAAGATTTCGTTGCAATCAATATAGTAAATCAATATAGATTTAATCAATATAGATTTATTGTAAATAATAAGAATAAGTAATACAACGATTTCTAACTCTATTTAGAATCAAAAGAATCAAATCACAGTACGTTCTTTAAGTATCTTGTAGGATACTGTTGTTCCAGCCACATTTCTCTTTTCGCTCTACTAGTAATTTAATTGGAACTTGAACACGAGTTTCGGTGGGGTTGAATCCACTTTTTTCGTTCTACCTTCCTTATTTATTTTATCTAATTCTTATATAATTAGAATTTAGAATTCTAAAAAAAAAACTAAAAAAAAAGGGGGGGCGAGAGAGTAGTCACAGATATTTGATTGTATCTCGATCTAATCTTTCTCGCCCCGTCCCGCGGCAATAACTAGAATTAAAAAAAAGGGAATGTTAACGCATCCGGGAAGAAACGATTGATCTCTATCAATAAACCCGCTAAAGAACCGAACCAGAGAGTACTTAGTACCGGTGCTACGGAAAGATATGTTTTTAGATCTCGCATTTTAAATCCTCCTTCTTTATCGTATTACATTATGGTAATACATATATAATCACATGTATGTGTGGTTAAAGACCACTTGTATTTGTACCTGGAATTCCTAATTCAAAATTGAAATGTACAATGATTCGATAGATAAGATCTTCCCTTTCTTAAAACAGCAAAATAGGTCCCTTTCTGCCCGAGAATTCCCACCAAAAATATTCATTTATTATTCATTATATGGTTGTTATATGATATGAGACCAAAAAGAGGAAATGGAAAGATAATTTTTGTATATCAATAGATGAAATAAGGGTGTGGAAAACAAGACAGGGATTCTCTACAATGACATTGTAGGCCAATTGAAAGGGATGTAGCGCAGCTTGGTAGCGCGTTTGTTTTGGGTACAAAATGTCACGGGTTCAAATCCTGTCATCCCTACCTATTACTTCTCCTTTGCGCAGTAACGAGGGAGTAGTTTTAGATTGATTAAAATTAAGCATAGATAATCTATCATTTTCTCGTATTATATATGATATATGATAGTATAGGTGTGCGCGATGTATTGGGGTTATAAAATAAAAGAATCCTCTTTTTTACAGTCTTATTTATTATGATAAGAAAGATAAGAAAGCGCTCTTAGTTCAGTTCGGTAGAACGTGGGTCTCCAAAACCCAATGTCGTAGGTTCAAATCCTACAGAGCGTGATTCCGCTCTTGTTAGGTCGAAAATTACACCGAACTGAAAAAAAAAAATTGAACAGCAATTATAATTTGACCTCCTTGGATTAAATTATTTCATTTTAATTATTAAATTATAGGGGGTCAGTCAAAAAAAGAGATGTTAATTAATCAAAGGTCCAACTGATCACCACGTCTGTATTGTAAATATGCGGTTACGAATAATCCAGCCAAAGTAATAGGAATTAGACCTAAGACGATTCCAAATAGAAAAACTTCAATCATTTCAATTTATTTGAAAGGAGAAAAAGAAAGGTAATATCTATCCCTAAATATTAATCTCTATTGACCATGAATATCAATAACTAATAATTGATAATTAACACGGTAAGGAACTATAGAATATATGGAATAGGACAGAAAGCTTTGTTTTTATAAATTGTTCGTTCATTCAATTAATTTTCAAATAAGTCGTATCTTACTCAGACCAATAAATAAAGCTGAGGTTATAGTTAAAGCCGCTAGTAAAAAACCGAAATAACTAGTTATAGTAGGCATGAAGGAGCTAAATGAAATATGTTCTTTTTATACATATATATGTTTATAAAGCACTTACCTAAGTTTCAATTTTTAAACGAGACGGGGATAAGCAAAAATACCAATTGAAATAATAAGTTCAATTGAAATTTTTTGATTTCGCATCTAATTGACTTACGGAAATATGAGAATTTCCTTCATGAAATATTATAAACCAACTCGTTGGATTCGCGGGTTGCCTGATCTTCCGTTTCTAGGCTCAAGCCAATAATAGAACCCCTATATTATATTCCAGGAATTTGAGGAATTTTCTATTGCATGATACGTGGTTATACATCGACAAGCAAGAAGACGAAAGAAATTATCTAGCACTTCATGTCGATATACTGTTTGAAATTGCATTGCTGTGTCAGAAGAAGGATAGCTATACTGATTCGGTATACTCTAAAAATACCTTTGGTACAATATTGACGATCTCACAAAGATTGAGTTTCAGTAAATTTCTGTTTACTGATCCCATCTTTTACGGAATCGATCCCCTACAAGAATATGTGGAGCTCGGCATGTCTGGAAGCACAGGAGAACGTTCTTTTGCTGATATTATTACCAGTATTCGAT